TACGGATTAAGTAATAACTCAAATTTTATTTTCTGTAAAAGATTCCTATCATATAATTTAAAAATACGATAAAACGTATATGGAGGAAGAGTCTTATATGGTGGGTATGCCATTTTTACACAGAGTACATCATTAGTGTTACTAAAATTCCTAATAACCGGCTTTTTATCCGTTAGCCTAAAAAAAGGATTCCTCTGACTAAAATTTCTAAACGTAACATGAGAGAACGGTTTCTTATTCAATTTCTCAACGGATAAATCCAAATTAGCATATTGAAGCTCAAAACTCAAAACAGATCCGTTAGCTCGCATTAATTTTGTCATGATGTTATATTTTTATCCTATTTTAATCCAACCCAATCTCGACAAAAAAGAACCCTTAAACATTAAGGCAGTAGTCTAGATATAAAATGTCTATCAGTGCGATACGCTATTATAGTAGATATCTTTTAATCACCATAATGTGTTAGACTACTAATAGTTCTCTTTCCCTATAGGGTCATTCAGGTGTCGTGATACTTTTTCTTTATTTGAATATATACGCAAATGAAAGAAACAAACCTTTTGACACTGGGATACTTTTTGAAAGTCACGATCGTTTCAATCCGGTGTTTTTCGCGGATCTGGGAAGCGCTGGTTCGAATCCAGCTCGTGACAAGACCTTTTTGATTTTTGCCTATGATGGTTGTCCTGCTGTTACTTCACTCGGTCAAGAGGAATAAACTTATAATATCGTAGCTGCTCATAATTATTTTGGCCGATTGATCTTCCAATATGCTAGTTTCAACAACTCTCGTTCGTTACACTTCTTCTTAGCTGCTTGGCCTGTAGTGGGTATCTGGTTCACTGCTTTAGGTATCAGCACTATGGCATTCAACCTAAATGGTTGAAATTTCAACCAATCCGTAGTTGATAGCCAAGGCCGCGCGCGTAATTAATACTTGGGCTGATATCATTAACCGTGCTAACCTTGGTATGGAAGTTATGCATGAACGTAATGCTCATAACTTCCCTCTAGACCTAGCTGCTATCGTACTCCCCTAGTGCTTCCATCAAGCCGACTCACTAATGTGAATAGGTTATACAGAAGGGTGGGTTGGTTATATACTCTTATGCGCGTTCCTTCTTCGAACCTTTTGGTATGTATTGCCCCCTAACTAAAGATCAGATCTACCAGACAATAAACTAAATTCCGCACTGCTGCTGAGTCGTCGGACTTATCCACCAAGGGATTCGTGGAATTTCTGTGGATTGCGTTGGGGGAAATCTACCAAAGCTAGGCAGATAGATAGACTCCTTTCCCGCTGCTAAGGGAAAGCAAGAAAAAAAAATGATTTTTTTTAACCAGCGCCCTCTTTTGGGTATGCAGGTACTAAGAGTCCTCTCACTACCAACCAGCAGACATCATCTGGCTGGGTCTTGCCGGTATCAACAACGAGGAAGAAATAACCAAATGGAAACAGCAACTAACTATGGCTCTTGGCCCAGACAACGTCCTAGGCGTAGGGGAGATCGGAGCAACAGGGAACGCCTAGACGACGCTTCTAAATTTGGGCTGCAGTAAGTAGATCGAGAGGTCGTTCCGCCCCTTGTCCCCGAATAAGGGGAATTTTTTCTCAAAAAATCTTGCTCCAATCTGACCTAGCTGGCGAGCGATCCCAGTTCGCGACAGAGAACAAGACAGCAAGCGAGCGTACCTTTGTTCGCTTCTTCTCCACCAAGCACGGAAGTTTAAGGATAACTGTAGGTCGGTGGCTACCTAAGGAAACTCCGATTCGATCCGTCCCCCGGCTGGGAGGCATCTACCTCATCCCGATCACAAGGAGAGGTTCACTATGATGGGGGGTACTTTTCTTTTTCCCTTCCGGAAAAAATGAAATGAATAGGGGACCATCCTTTTGTTGCGGCATGCTCCTCAGATTTACGGATTCGCAGGGGGCCTCAGGCCCTACTTAGTTGACTGACAATGAAAAAGGCTTGCGAAACTAAGTAGCGCCCTTTCCTTTTTGTTTGAATAACCCATTCTCATTATCTTTCATAAGTAAAGTAGGCAAACCTATAGGTCCTTAGTAGCGTTGAGAAAGAAGAAAGAGCCGGTTAAAAGAAAGCGAATCTTTTTACCTTTTTTATCTTCTTTCTATTTTTTTATATAATCTAAATAAATAGATTCTTAATTATATTATAGGCTAGCTTGACAAGCAACCTTCCTCTTGATCTGAGGTGCGAAGAGAAAGATCTTTTTTTTTATGACTTCCACTTATCGATCCGGCCCCAGAAAAGTGACCGGCCAGGGCCCTATTGATAAATGAAAGAAAGGGTTTATGAGCCCTAGCCCTGTAAGCCCACACCTGTGTAGAGTAGATCGTTCAACACCTGCGGCACAAACCCATTTTTGACCTATTGGTCCTAGTATCATAGGCGACCGAACGGCCGCCCCCTAATTACTAGACCAACCTGCTATAATAATTCCATAAACACCTAGCGAAGATATGGCAAACAAATAAAGTAGCCCTATGTTCGGATCTGACAATACCATACCATAATCAAAAGGTACAACGGCCCGAGCGACCAGACTTAACATAAATGTAGCCACTGGAGCCATTCTAAAAAGGGAGAAATTAGCACTACTTGGTGAAATAGGTTCTTTTAGAATCAATTTAAAACCATCTGCTAGAGGTTGTAACAATCCAAACGATCCCACTACATCAGGACCCTTTCGACGTTGCACAAAAGCCATTACTTTACGTTCAGCTAGCACTAAAAAGGCTACTCCTAGTAGAAGTGGTAGAATTATTCCAAGTATTTCAGCTGGAACAGCTATGTACATTTTTTATTTTCTATTCGCTCATGATCTGGTCTGGTCGACCCAATCATGATATTGAAGGATGGGACCTTTTCTCGAAAGACTCCGGATCCCGATAAGAATTTAATATCAGAACTTGAAACAATAAAAAAAAAAGAATTTTATGGGGCTTCCCTGTCGAGAATAAAAAGTTTTTCTCTTAGAGAGGCGTTTTCCTCGCTTAGAAAAGCGTTCCTTCTCTCAAGAGATTCCCATTGAGTGGCTAACTCTCGGCGATGTTGCATATCCAATCGGGCTTGGTGCTTTTGTTTTAAAAAGCCCTGGAAAGCCTCTGCCTGGGTCGTTTTTACTTCCCCATAGAATGGGGATTCTTGCCACTCGTTACATAAGCTTTGCAAGACCTGGCATAGAGCGGGGTGATTTAATTCTAAGGGTTCAAGGCCTCAGTATTAAATCCAGGTCTTGTGGATCAATGAAGAATTGGGGATCCTCCTTACCATAAAAAATGAGTTGATAGAGAGAGGAAATCTGGTCACGAGTTGCAAAACAAAACTCCGTTTCCAGGAAATTTCGCACCATGACCTCGTACTCCCTGGGTGAGAGTCCCTGGGTTTGTAGGCGCTGTCGTACGAATTCCACCCATTCCGGATCCTTATCTGGTTGATTCATATAATGGTTTAGTAGCTGTAGTTCAGATGGGAGAATACCCAATAGGGAATTAAGTAAAATCCCCCCATCAAAGAAGTGAGAATATATCCTATCCAAAATACTGGCCAAGCAATAAAGACCTATGAACCATTTCATAATAGAAAGAGTCCGCTGTAACTTGGGCCTTGTTAGATAGTAGCAAAAGACTTTCACTTGAAAATCCAAAGGGAGATAGAACCCTATAAGAATATATAAAGTAAAGAGGAAAAGGCATGACCAGAAGAATTGTGTAAAATAAGTGAATTTATCCAGTTGAGGCATGATATGATTGACAACAAATGATTCCCTCCAGACAGAAAGAGAGTCCTTACTGTACGAGTAGTTCAGAATTCTAGTGAGTTTTTGTTGGTTGTTGACCAACGGAAATCATGGGAAAAATAAATAGAAAAGATCATTCATACATAGCATAGTCAAAAACCAAGTCCTAACTACATACCTACAATATGGCCATACGTATCTAGAACTTGAATAAAGTAGCTACTGCCCGTGCCATTAAAAATGAGATCCAAATATATTTGGTTTAGCCCGAGAATTTTATCTTGGATATTCTCGTCTATATCTAGAATAAAGGCATGTTCCACTATGTCTTTGAAACGGGGTCTCTCTGGTAATTGTATATTTCCATTCGTATCACAATAATGTTTCCAAAGCATCTCTAGTTTTGATTCGGTTTTTTGTTTTAGTTTATCTAGATCAAACTCATGTATACGTTCCAAAAGAGTACTTCGTTCAAAAACTTGGCCAGCTTTAAAAGCACCAAAAATAGCTATCGAAAGAATGAGTCCGACCCCAAGCGTTGTGATGTGCTCAGAAAGAAATCTATCCATGATATAATTTATTTTTTCTTGTAGTTCCGCTTCTTGCTCTAAAAATGCAATAAAGACTTTTTGGAAATCGCCGGTGGTTTTTTCCACCAAGAAAGGCATGGGAGTCTTTGGGCATTGCTTGAGCTAAGTCAAGCTTGGATCAAGTGAAGTAAAGACTGACTACAATTAAAGATCCTTCACAGCACACTTTCTATATATCTTTCTTCATTATCGGCTGCATGCTATCTCCGATAGAGCAATGGGAGGTTCAGTCTTACCGCGCACCGCACTCAATTCTTCCCCCCTACCCTACCTTCTTCGAAGAAAAACTGGTAACCTCAAACATTTCTTATAAGACAATTTATGCCTTTGGGCCTATCTTAGAAGAAAATAAGGTAGTTTCTTTCTTACCGAATATAGTGAGTGGTCTAATGGGTTTCTTTCTAGGAGATGGATTTGTTGCCTCCTCGAAAGTAGCCTTTCTGCTGTTCTTTATGTGAGAGGTTTTATGAGCTACAATTCATTTCATAGGGGAACTTTTCGGTTGTGAACTCATACCTATTCTTCGGGTAATAAAATCCCCTCTTTGTTAGTAGATAGAGTTCCTTTCTGGCATTCATAGCCTTGAGTGAGAAAAGCCCCTTTTGTTTCCAAACCTTCCGAAAAAAACAACTATAAATAGCTCTTGATAAGAAAAAGATTTATATTTCTAATAAAGTACCAAATGAACATTTTCGCCGTAGGATAGCAGCTGCTAGACAGACAAAAAGATAGTGATGGTTCCTCTTTGAGAGCCCGAAGGGCAACGTACCTAATAGATAAAGGATTTTTCAAACGGGAACTCATCTTGCTTTGAGTAGTTCAATTCGTTTTGGCCAAAGCGCAATTTGTGATGAGCACGCACAGGAATCTCGCTCGATAGGAGACTATCCGTATAATTCCATTCTGCCAATCATCCTTTTGATGTACCACTCTGCGTCCCGAAGTGATGGACTTGGGTCCGCTCTTAAAATAGGTACCTAAAATCTTTATTATTTGCTTTTAGCCACCGATCGGTAAAGTCTTCTCATTCAAGACGACTGGTTATAGATGGGGCTTATCAGGCCACCACAAATGCACGATCCATCACCTCGTCATAATATCTATTGGAACTAGTCTTGAGTCGGTGGTGGAACTCGGTGCAACCGCAAGTAGAACTGGTCAGACTCGCTCGTGGAACCCACTGGAATCCATAATAGAACCAGTCAATCACAATTTCTAGTTTCATCAGAATTTAGAGTTTCGCTTGCAAGATCCCATCCCACCATGTCCGAATTGATAGTAACTTAACCTCGGATCCAAGTACAACATCAGCTGAAGCTGGGCCAAGTAAATCGAAATCGGCCAATGGATCAAATGAGACCGAACCCCTCTCTTCTTGCGGATTGCTTCCTTGCCACGGCTTAGCCTGAGACGGGACTTACTTTTCAGTATCATAGGAGACTCGGGCTGACCATAAGATTACCCAACTCGATCCTTACTTGCTTCCTTTATGGTTTCTCGAGAGAAAGAGAAGAGCACTTAATCTCATCATTTATATTGATTCTTTTTTGCTTAAGATTGGCTTAGTCTTCAGTCCTTCCACTGGCGGATCTCCTTGTAGATCCACTGATAGGTAGATTTTTTTTATGATTTTTTCAGTGTTCCCAGACGAGCTACTTCTTCAATGCCAATGCCCGCGGACGAGTTAAGGAATCAGCGCCCCCGTCCTCATCCTGCCCCCGGTGGAACCTAATCTTCGGCAAGATCATCTTCGGTCACATTCTCAATGAAAAACTAGTGCCCGGTAATTGTACTTCAACCGGCATGGATTCCTCTGTCTCATAGGTGTCAAGAGGGAAAGAGAATCACTCCTCATTGTATACATTCATCTACAATCCGAGCTAGTGCCGGATAAAACATCTAAAGAGCTAGCCCACCTGGACTCGATCCTTCACTTCTGCTCATCCCAGAGAATCTATTTGATCAATAACCGGTATTTCTCTTTCCCAAGCTCGATCAATATCCACTTTATGAGGGAAAGAATCGACTTTCTGAGCTCAACGGTCTCTCTATTTCCCTCTCGCCACGTTCAAGCTGCTAGTCGAACTAGAGCCTTATTACCGTTCCTGACCCATAGCCAATAGGGCACTGACTCTACCTATTGAGTTGTCTCCCCTCGGGTGTCAAGGTAGAATGATTAGAGCTTACTTCTTCTTAAAGGGATCCATGTCATTTCACTGAAGACCAAAGACCGCTTATTATTCTTTTTCACATGAAACCATGAACAGGGTTCACAGTCGAGTTGAACAAGAGCAAAAGGACTGACCTCTTCCCCTAACCCTCGGCTCACCGTGAACTGGGTTACTTTTAACTCCCTTTAGAAAAAGCGGAAGACTAAGAGGAATCAGCCTTTCGGATAGTACGTGGGATCTTCTACTTAGAATACGATAACGATACCACCAAAGGTGCAAAGCGGCTAGGTCTGGGATCGATCCCATCTAGAAAAGAAAGCAGTCACGCCAGAAAGAAGAAAGTCAAGCTTTCAAGCTGCCCTCATTCCTCCCTTCTAGCTATTCTTCTTATTTCATCTAATTCCGTCAAGATAGGATCTTCCCCTTTATGGCTGCGATCTTCCTAAACAGGATTTAACTATATTATGTTATGCTATTCTCCTGCCCCCAATCCCTTGCTGATGTGATATGTTTTACATCGCACCGACGCCATTGTGTTTGCGTGAAGCTCGAGAGTCAACAAATGCAGGACAGGAATAGCTCCTCTGATGACTCAAGCGGAGTTGGTTTATGATTCCGTAAGGGTGCTTTCGGCTTTCGATATAGGAAGCAAGCAACCTGTTTGAGTCGTAATAGCTCCTGCCCTGGGCTTTTTAGATAGTTCACTCTGCTTCGGGTCGGGCCGGCTTTCGAGTTGAAACTCCGCTCCTCTCCTTAAGAGCTTTAATAGATCCTCTTCGGAGGTTTCTGGCTTTTGAGTTCCCTTTCTCTGTTTGAGAGAGCTCCTTGACCTGGGCTCTCAACGCTTATAGGCTTGTGGTATAGTTCAGTTCGTACTCGTATCAAGCTGCGGTCTCCGCCCCTTTCGATTATTAGTAGGGGCTCGTGCCTTCGTTCCGTCGGTATAGGTATACCGTCACCGCCTCGAAGTCCCGTCAATTGAGTGCCGTCAGTCAGTGTTCTCAAATCCCGGATCCCTATAGACAACTAATGGTAGGGGCCCCAACGCCCATCGTGAACGTAGTTCATTGCTCGGGCAATGAAAGACCTTGTCTTGTCTCTTTTGAAGGAAGACCTGTGCGCTTTCCCTTTGGCGGGCCGAGTGAATCCTTTGTGCCCAGAAACTACTACTTCACCTGATCGGCAACCCTGGGATTCCTAGTGAAAACTACACCTTCATCTCGATCAAAGGTGGGATCCCAGATCGCTTGAAGCTTCCTATTCGCCTTTCGGGGGGTCCTTTAGTCGTATAGAAACAAAGGGTTTGCTTCCGCATAAGAAAGGTCTGGGTGTCCCAGTTCATTCGGACCTGTACTTAGCTCAGCACTTTACAACCGATAGCACGAAAGAGAACAACGAACGGGAAAGCCTCTTCTTTCTGGTCTACATCAAGTGCATTGAATGCCCCACAATCAGAATCCAAGAGGGTGGGCTGAGAACGAGTAGTTCAGAATTCTAGTGAGTTTTTGTTGGTTGTTGACCAACGGAAATCATGGGAGAAAGAAGACTAGATCCGGGGGTCATTCACCACCCCAAAACCCCATTAGTTGATTGGACAACAGGGCTAGCGCCTCTCTCTGCCTTCGAACCCTTGTCTTTGCTTCTCCCCCTGTAGTCGTAATATTCGGCTTGTCGCTACTTTGATTCAAAAGGTTCCCGACTTTCTCCGCTTTCCGCAACCGTAACCACTTGTAATTCCGATTACTTCATCCATAAACCAGCTTATTCACCTTATTTCAAAATAGCGATACGCTCTAAAAAAGTCAAGGATAAGCTTCCATTCTAGAAGCGGTAGCTTCCCGCCTCCTTCGGGGTGAGAAGTTTCCTTCCCTTTTCTAAAATGCCTGAGTGGTCTGCTCAGCAAACGTACAAAGTGGACCGCAGTTTGGCTGACCCTATTCTTCCCATTCGGGTTGGGTTTACCCAGAAGTACAGTAAGAGGGAATGGAACCACTGGAGAGTCGTCTGCAGTTCACACTTGGGCAAAGACGACTGACTTTGGAAGCGTTCACCGGTAACAAAATCCCGATTTCCGCTATTCCGGGTTCTTATTGAGCGTAGCGAAATCAAGGTTTATGAGAAAGTAAGCGAAGTTTCTATGGTGTTCTACCTTTGCGTAGTCTCGGTCCACAGTGGAAGGCTCCGCACCTGAGCCTCGTTAGACTCAGCTGAAGTGTAAGGTGTAAGTGAAGAGAATAGAAGAGATGAAGTCCGTCCCTTAGCCTAGTCTATATCCACAGCTGACGCAACTCCGTACCGACGCCTTACTACTACTAAATTTTTAACCATTTTTCTTTTCTATTCATTTTTGTTTTTATTACCAAACCAAATGACCAAATTTAGATAGTGCATGCAAGGCAAGGGGTGAGTTTGCTCTTAGGAATCATTATAAATCCTATAAATGATTGTTTGATGTATTGTATTATGTGGTGTATTGTGGAATTTTTTTGAAAGGGAAGAGTCTAATAATTTTCTGTGGTGGGACAAAATATCTCTCGCCCCCCCCCCGAATAGATTCTTTTTTGTTGTTTCTAAAGAAAGGTTATTATATTGTTTTGAAGGGTGCACTAATCCTCTGAATCCGGTCCCAGCGGGTATCACCCCCCCCAAAACAACATTCTCTTTCAAGCCTTTCAACCAATCGATACGCCCCTGGAGAGCTGCTTTTGCTAAAACTCGAGCAGTTTCTTGAAAACTCGCTTCCGATATGAAACTTTGAGTATTGAGAGATGCTTTTGTTATTCCCAATAAAAGGGCTCGATAACAGATTGCTTCTTCTAAAACACGCCCCATTCGTTTTGCTCGCAACAATCTAATAAGTTCTCCAGGTGAAAAAACATTAGACATTCCGTCTTCTGAAACCAACACTTTTGATGTGATTTGACGTACAATAATTTCGATATGCCGATTATGAATCTGCACTCCCTGGGATCGATAAACTTTTTGGATCTTATTAACCAAAGAGATGCGACTTTGCACTATAGTTAGCTCAGCACCAATCAAGAATCCCCAAGGAATTCCAAGAATTCTTGTTAGACATTTGTTCCAACTCTCAACCCTCCTTTCTAGATTCATCGATATTGAATCAACGGAACGCACTTCTAATACCTGTTCTACTTTTGGAAGACCTTGTGTTATATCACCAGATCTGGATTTTTCATAGTGAAATGTAACTAATGTATCTCCTTCGTAAAAAGTTTCTCCATAAAGGCCACGAACAGTTGCTCCCGGGGTGGCTAAATAAGGCTTAGCTGATCGTATTACTACAGAGTCAACTTGAACAAGGATAACTTGACCCGATTTGAGGGGGGGTCTTTTTTTGGCTATACAGACATTTTCACAAATAAACTGTCCAAGACTAATTATTTGAGATGTCTCTGCACAAAAATTGTGGTGGAGAAAATACCAATTCAAATTCAATGGATTCAAAAG